CCCCGAATAATATTGTTATTACTCCTACCAAAGAGATGAAATTCATTATGTGAGGGATGACTATGAAAAGAGGAATAAGCCGAGCTACAAGAAAAATGCCCGCAGCTACCATAGTAGCAGCATGTATAAGAGCCGAAATAGGAGTAGGCCCCTCCATGGCATCCGGTAACCATACATGAAGGGGAAATTGTGCAGATTTAGCAACCGCACCGGAAAATAATAGAACGGCACAGAAAGTAACAAATAAAAAATTTACTTCATTATGATTATTAGAAATCAAGTTATTGAATATTTTGAATAAATCTCGAAATTCGAAACTCCCTGTTATCCAATAAAAACCTAAAATTCCTAATAATAAACCAAAATCCCCAACACGATTAGTTACAAATGCCTTTTGGCAAGCATTTGCAGCAACAGGCCGTGTGAACCAAAACCCTATTAATAGATATGAACACATTCCTACCAATTCCCAAAAAATATAAATTTGTATCAAATTAGAACTAGTAACTAATCCTAACATAGAAGTACTGAAAAAACTCATATAAGCAAAAAATCTCAAATATCCTTGATCATACGACATATAATTATCACTATAGATAAGAACCATAATTCCAATAGTAGTGATTAATATTGACATAATAGAAGTAAGCGGGTCGATCAAGTAACCGAATTCTAAAGAAAAATCATTATTAATGATCCAAGACCATACATATTGATAGATAGAACTGCCATTTATTTGCTGAATAAACAGATTGATCGAAAAAATCATGACTATACTTAACAAAAAAACACTTTGAAAAGCCCACATACGGCGAAGACTTTTTGTTGCCGACGGAAAAAGAAGAAGTCCCGCTCCTATTAACATAGGAACTGGAAGTGGAAGGAAAGGTATTATCCACGAATATTGATATGTCTGTTCCATAAAAAAGTTTTTTATTCTTAATTGATTGTTTCCGATTTACTGGATCCTACCCCCTTTCAATTTCAAAACAAAAGGGGTCAATAAAAAAATCAAGAGATGTACTAACTTAAAGATATTTTTCGAATTTTATATATTATCTGGGTCTTTCCAAATTAAATATTAAAATAAAGAAGTTACAATTGGGCAAATGATATGACCTACTTGCTCATAAAAAGCGAATTTAGTTATTAACTAAGATTTTTCTTAAAATAACGAAAATACAAAATTTCATTATTATTAAATCACTTTATATTCATAAAGTAATGATAAAAAATTACACTAAAAAGAAATCTGATATGAATCGATATGAATCATAGGATTAACAAAGGTACAATTTTTGTACAAATCTGGCTTTTTAGTCAGTTTGTTCCAAATCATTAACTAGTTTCAGTATGAAACTGATTGATTAGTTTACGTTTCAATAAAAAAACATTTATAGGAAACACTATAATATCTAACATTTTATATTTTCTATAAGATTTATTTTTATATTTATCAAAAAAGGGGGTAATTATCAAAAGGGGGTAAAATAAAATAAAATTTAATAAAAAAATAACGAAGATTCTTTTTAACAAAACGTGTATCTTTTAACAGATTCATTTATTTAATTACTAGTTTGATTCGAATTTTAAAATGGAATTTCGAAGTATTCTTTACTCAAATTTGACCAATTAATAGAAAAATTTAAAGTTTTCATTAGGCTTTTCATTAGGCAATGGGTTCTTAAAGGGTTCTTAAATCCTTCGGTCTATTTTATGTAGAAAAAAAATTTAATTATATTTTTATAGTAAGATTTTGTATGATTTTCGCATATTTTTTTTTCTATATATATATATTGTATGATTTTCGCATATTTTTTATCTATATATATATATGTTTTTTTGTTTTCTCTAGATAATATATATTATATTATATATTATATTATCTAATTATTCTCTATAAAATAATAAAATAACTAGATAATGAATATATTCGTTTTGACCAATAGATGTCTTTCACATCCAACTATAACAACGAGTAACCTCTTAATTTTTAAATGGCAGTTCCAAAAAAACGTACTTCTATATCAAAAAAGCGTATTCGTAAAAATATTTGGAAAGGGAAGGGATATTGGGCAGCCTTAAAAGCGTTGTCATTAGGTAAATCTCTTTCTACCGGAAACTCAAAAAGTTTTTTTGTGCGACAAAAAAAGTCATAAAATAAAACATTGGAATAATCCGAATATAAAAATAGGCCCATTTCATTCTTAATAGGAAATCAACAAACCTATTGTTTGTTGCTAATCAATATGAACTATAACTCGCTTCGCTATTAGGATATGTATAATAATAATTCTTCGGTTTAGGGGTTAGTAAATTATAAAAAGCTTTTGAAAAAAGAATAAAGACAAGATACAAAACTTGAGCCTTTGTTAGTATATTTTCTTGTTTTGGAGATGGGGGAGTCTTTTTTCCCCATCAACCTGTTTGTCACAATTACAATAATCGACGTTTTTCTAAATATAAATTATAAATATGAATATATATATATTGAATATTT